AAAGAACCAGAGATTTTTACCCTTTTCTAAAAAGAAAAAGAAGTGCCTCTATTTAGAGATTTATCTACTTAGATGAATAAATCATACTCTATCTATATTATTAACGAATATGTATTCCAACCTATCTCGAGGTATTTGTATCAATACCTATTCGGTAGATCCTTTTTTTTTTTCTGTGCCAGGAACCAGATTTGAACTGGTGACACGAGGATTTTCAGTCCTCTGCTCTACCAACTGAGCTATCCTGACCTTTTCTTGTGCATCATCCTAGTAGAGTATTTGTATCTATGTCAATTAAAGGGACTAAAAAATCAATAAAGTATTCCAAATTCCAAATTTGGAAATGGGGGGGGGTAGTCCTATGCATTGTGCATGGCTTACTTAATAATACTTAAAAATAGAGTTAATAATCGAAGTTCCTTGCCTATACTATAATAAAAAAGAAATCTATTCAATGAATAGCATAAGATCCATTGAGTTCTCTTCGCACTCCTTTGTGAAAGAGTAGAATGAGAAAGTTAATGAATCTTAAACCGATTGATAAAAAGAAAAAAAGAGGATAAATACTATAGTATAGTTAGAGTTAGGGAATAAAAGAGGGTTTGGGGATAGAGGGACTTGAACCCTCACGACTTATAAAGTCGACGGATTTTCCTTTTACTAGAAATTTCATTGTTGTCAGTATTGACATGTAGAATGGGACTCTCTCTTTATCCTCGTCCGATTAATCCACTTTTTAAAAGATCTCGAAAACTATGAATTGAAGGATTTGATTACTCAATATTCGATTGGAATGGATTCACAATAATTCTAAAAAAATTCTGAATTTTCTATTTCATAATCATTCCTAATTTCATTTTAAAAAAGAATAAAGAACCTATATTATGATATGGGTTCTGTGATTAATCGTTTGCTATGTCAGTATCCATATGTGTGTATTAGATGTATAAACCCCTTACTTTCTCTAATTTAGAGGGAGTTCCACTACCAACACAACGTAATCAACTCGATTCGTTAGAACAGCTTCCATTGAGTCTCTGCACCTATCCTTTTCCTTTGGATTCTAGTTCGAGAACCACTTGTTTTCTCAAAACACGGATTTGGCTCAGGATTGCCCTTTTTTAATTCCAGGGTTTCTCTGAATTTGGAAGTTACCACTTAGCAGGTTTCCATACCAAGGCTCAATACAATCAAGTCCGTAGCGTCTACCGATTTCGCCATATCCCCATTTTCCTTTTCTTTGATTGAGACCTAGATTCCTTGTGTAATTTCATCCATCTCTTAGTTTTTTTTTTGAATCGTTGAATTCATTACTCGACGTAGTCTAGCAGTTCGTCTCTATTTGAGAGACCCTGCTTGTTGCAATTCAGAATTGAATTGATTCTATCGTTGATGTATTTGCAATTCAATCCGAATCAATATATCCCAAAGTTTTTCTCTCCCCCACCCTTCTTTTTTAGAGTATTCAAAATCATACTCTAACGCTTGATATTCATTTTTTTTTTTTTTCTAATCAGAATTAGCAATTTAATTTGCTATGATTCTATGTTCTCCTTAGTGAAATATTAATCATTAAATTATTAAGAAATAACAAAAAAAAAAAACAAAATATCTCAAAAAATGTCTATAATGATCGAATGAAAATGCCAAGAAATTCGCATTTTCTCTTTATTATATCTTTCATATATATTATTCTTTTCTATGTATTAGATTACTTGTCCGAGCCATATCAAATTGAAAATATCTGAAATCAAATTCAATATAGAAATTGGAATAGATTTTATTCTATTAGAAAAATCAATTTGCGAATTAGAGAAATAAAAAGAAAGTTCAATAAATTCTATAATCCTATTTAAGGATATCCTCTAGTTAAGCATATCAAGCTAACTTGATTTTTATGAAGTTCTAGTATTTTTTTCTAAGTAGAACTTCAAATTTCGAACTAGTTAATAGCTAAGATTAATAATTAAGATCTGACATTTTACAGATTTCCTATACTATACATATTTCTATTTGTTACACTATTTCTGTTATGTAAGCCCACTTAGCTCAGAGGTTAGAGCATCGCATTTGTAATGCGAGGGTCATCGGTTCAAATCCGATAGTCGGCTTTTTTCTATATCGATGTTCCATGAACAAGAATCTCTCTTTTTCTCCGAATTAAATGGAGAATCCAGGATCTATTCTGTGGTTCTACCTTACAATTTTGCTAGATACAAAACAATAAAATAAATAATATATATACAAAAAATCCAGATGTTGATGAAATTCCATTTTTTGTGGTACTTTAGTAGATTTTACTCTGTTTATCCTTTAGTTTAATTCAGTTTTAATTTCGCTGTATTCTTTAATGTAAATACAATGAAATTCATTGTGTAAAATGAAATTTCAATAAAATAAAAAAGGAGTCTTCATGTCCCGTTATCGAGGACCTCGTTTTAAAAAAATACGCCGTCTGGGAGCTTTACCAGGACTCACTAGAAAAACACCTAAATCCGGAAGTAATCTGAAAAAGAAATTCCATTCTGGGAAAAAAGAGCAATATCGTATTCGTCTTCAAGAAAAACAGAAATTGCGTTTTCATTATGGTCTGACAGAACGACAATTACTTAGATATGTACATATCGCTGGAAAAGCAAAAAGGTCAACAGGTCAGGTTTTACTACAATTACTTGAAATGCGTTTGGATAATATCCTTTTTCGATTGGGTATGGCTTCAACCATTCCTGAGGCCCGGCAATTAGTTAACCATAGACATATTTTAGTTAATCGTCGTATAGTCGATATACCAAGTTTTCGTTGCAAACCCCGAGATATTATTACTACGAAGGATAACCAAAGATCAAAATGTCTGGTTCAAAATTCTATTGCTTCATCCGACCCGGGGAAATTGCCAAAGCATTTGACGATTGACACATTGCAATATAAAGGACTAGTTAAAAAAATCCTAGATAGGAAGTGGGTCGGTCTCAAAATAAATGAGTTGTTAGTTGTAGAATATTACTCTCGTAAGACTTGAACTTAATGAAAAAAGGAAAGGTTCATAGAATTTTCTTCCTCTTCCCCTTTCCCCGAACTAAATCGACCTAAGGCCCTTAATTGGTATTTTCCATTCAACTAGCAGAAATGGATTAACCCTAGGATCCTTTTTTTTTTTTGTTCTTTCCTCTATGTGTATTTTACATACCACAGTAATTTACTATAGAGAATTTCTATTAAATAAAGGTATTATTGCTGGAATAAACTGTTATTTGATTTGATACATTGTGATCGTTAACGTTGATGAATTAAGAGAAACGGAAAGAGAGGGATTCGAACCCTCGGTAAACAAAAGTCTACATAGCAGTTCCAATGCTACGCCTTGAACCGCTCGGCCATCTCTCCTACATAATCTTATTATGGAAAATAAACTGAGTGAATAGCGAGTTTTCCTATTCCTGCAGTACAGGTACAACCACAACCGCTCGGGGGTTCCTTGGTTCTATTGGAAAAATTCCTTTTCATCTAAGTGGAAGGATCCAGGATTTTTTTACTAGGAATTCCGCTCCCTCGAAAAGTTTTAGTTTGGGTTTTCCCCAAACCAAAGAAAAAGAGAATGGAAGAATTCTTCTTATTCCATAATAAAATAAAGGAACCCTAAAATTCTGTTTGCATAAGGTACGCTACGCCATACAATCGGAATCTAAAAAAGGGTATGAGACAATTAATGACTTTGAAAACGCGAAATAGCTGATGAGAGAAGTTATTGTTGAGAAATAGAAAAGTGGAATGAAATCCAATCTTAGTCAAATATTTCATATCTCTTCTTGTCCAAACAGAAGGAAAAGGACACAATTTGAGCTGAGCGGAAAATCCATACCTCTCTTATCCATTTATAGCATATATATGGATCGATCGATTTATAAGAATCGAATGTGTTTGTTTTTATGGTATTTTGTGAAGGAATGAAAACAATTCTATATAGAATGGGTTGGGAATTATGCCTAGATCCCGTATAAATGGAAATTTCATTGATAAGACCTCCTCAATTGTAGCCAATATTTTATTGCGAATAATTCCGACAACCTCAGGGGAAAAAAGGGCATTTACTTATTATAGAGATGGTGCGATTTGACTCTTTTTTTTTTTTAGCCCTACCTACACCTCAGTCTTACGAGAAAGAGAGGGGGTTCGCATAGAGAGAACAAAATTAGTAAAGGAAACCCACGCTTGGAGAAGGTGAGGTGAACTAACAATTCCTTCTGTCGTGTATCCTCGATTGATGCGGCCTCAGATGCTTCAATTGTAGATTTGAGTATTGAGCGAAAGGTTACACCTACAGGATAGGTTCTGTATTACAGGCCAATCCTACTCTACTAGTACCAATAGGCAGCATAGGGGAGAAAAGCACTACACCTAGAAATAGGAATCAACAAGAGAAAAACTTTGTTAGAAATTAGCCCTTTCCTGATCGGTATCAGGGCTGGGAAGAATGGTTGGGATAACAAACAACCATCAGGTTTGTACTTTGGATACCCCTATAACCATCAAAGATCGTTGAAGTGGCTAATTCCTCTAAATAGGAGGCGTTGAGAACAAAGAAATTCTTGGAGCTATCGTTTTCCTCTAGCATTAATAGAATTCATTGGTGTTAAGAAAAACCTCTTGCGGGAAGGTTGGCTAGAGATTTCTTGGAAAAATACCAGCCCCTTTCGGTCCATAATGAGATGGGACTAATTCTATTTTTATTCTATAGATTATTTCGCTTAGTACTATGTACAGAAGGGAGGAGCCGTATGAGATGAAAACCTCATGTACGGTTTTGGAACGGAGATTTTTTGAATAGAATGAACGACCGTAACGGATGTTGGCTCAATCCGAAGGAAATTATGCGGAAGCTTTGCAGAATTATTATGAAGCTACGCGACTAGAAATTGATCCCTATGATCGAAGTTATATACTCTATAACATAGGCCTTATACACACAAGCAATGGAGAGCATACAAAGGCTTTGGAATATT